CGTCAAGTCCAAATAAAGAAAAAAATACGTATTTTTTTTCGGATTAGGATTAAACAAACGGATTCGCAAATAAAAGAGCTAATGCTACAACCAATCCATAAATTGTTAAAGCTTCCATAAAAGCCAAACTAAGTAATAAAGTACCTCGTATTTTCCCCTCTGCTTCGGGCTGTCTCGCAATACCTTCTACAGCTTGGCCTGCAGCAGTACCTTGACCAACTCCTGGTCCAATAGAAGCAAGCCCTACAGCCAATCCAGCAGCAATAACGGAAGCAGCAGAAATAAGTGGATTCATAATAAGTTCCTCACACAAAAAAAAGAAATGGTTAATGATACAATCCACGAAACAATTATGACTAAATTATTCCATCGACTAAGATTCAGCCAGTCGAAGTCAGTAAAAACTCCGAATTGAAATAAAAATATTCCATCAGATCATCAGAAAGGCTTTCTACTTTTTAATTCCTCTTTGTGGAGTCTTTCCTGAATCTATACAACTTGAATTTCTCATTTCCTTCTTTCTAACCATTTGTTGAATTCTTCGGCCCTTTCTTGCTTTATTTTTTCGTTTATTCAATTAATAAAAAAGAAAATAGAAAAAGACTTCGATTAATATCCCCCATCTAAGTCGAAATTAAAGTCGGGCTTAATATTAGTTCATATATAACTAGTCAATATCTACTATCCAATATACATGTCTTTCTTCCATAACGTAAACCCAGCGTTCTTCCTTAAATTCAATTGTATTCTAGAATCTTTCTTTGAATTGAAACGTCTCCAGGAGTTGACTTATAATTATTCGATTCCATATGCCGAGTTCGGCCTTTCTATACTAATTAATCCCCCTCTAATATCCCTTTTCGATTACTCTAGAACCCGTATGTTCCCTAAGCAGAGTGTCTTGAAACATATATTGACTTGATCTAAGAAAAAAGACTCTTTCGAAAATGAATTAATGATGACCTTCCATAGATTCGCCTATATAAGCTGCGGCTAAAGTTGCAAAAATAAGAGCCTGAATACCACTTGTAAATAATCCAAGAAACATGACAGGTATAGGAACTACTAAAGGGACTAAAGAAACAAGAACAACAACGACTAATTCATCGGCTAATATATTTCCGAAAAGTCGAAAACTAAGGGAGAGAGGTTTTGTGAAATCTTCTAAGATGTTAATGGGTAAAAGAATTGGAGTTGGTTGAATGTATTTACTAAAATAACCCAATCCTTTTTTTGTAAGACCCGCATAGAAATATGCTACTGACGTGAGTAAAGCTAAAGCTACAGTCGTATTTATATCATTCGTAGGTGCGGCTAATTCTCCATGAGGTAACTGTATGATTTTCCAAGGTAAAAGAGCCCCTGCCCAATTAGAAACAAAAATAAATAGAAACATAGTCCCAATAAAGGGAACCCAAGGACGATATTCTTCTCCAATCTGAGTTTTGCTCACGTCTCGAATGAATTCAAGAACATATTCAAAGAAATTCTGACCGTCAGTCGGAATTGTTTGTGGATTCCGAGCAGCTATGGCGGCTGAGCTTAATAAGATAGCAATTACAACCCAAGAAGTAATAAGTACTTGGCCATGGACTTGAAAACCGCCTATTTGCCAATAGAAATGTTGGCCGACTTCCACACCGGATATATCATATAATCCCTTTAGTGTATTGATTGAACATGATAGAACATTCATATTGTCCTCTGGCAGAATATAACCTTAAAAAAATATTATTTTGATTCAACCATTGCTTTCTCGACTTATCTACTTCAATCGTATATAATACCAACTAATCACATCATATACCCAGCTATTTTTCTCTCTTTTTTGATATTCAGGAATCCTAACCGATTCTACTCTATTAATTTGAGAATTCAATTTTTTATTTTATTATGAATCAAGGATTTCTTATATAGCCAGAACGACCTTCACAAATTGCGAATACTAATTTGGTGAGAATTAATCGGATTGAGGCTATAGCATCATCGTTTGCCGGAATCGAAATATCTGCAAGATCGGGGTCGCAATTTGTATCGATTAAACAAATCGTTGGAATTCCCAAAGTAATACATTCTCGAAGGGCTGTATATTCTTCTTGCTGATCAACGATGATTACAATATCCGGCAACCCTGTCATATATTTAATCCCACCCAGATATGTTTGCAAGTGAGATAACTGTCTCTTCAACACGGCTGCATCTCTCTTCGGAAGACAGGCCAGTCTTCCTGCTTTTTGTTCCATTCTCAAGTCTCTGAATTTATGAAGTCTCGTTTCTGTGGTGGACCAATTCGTTAACATACCCCCAAGCCATTTTTTATTAACATAATGACACCGAGCCCTTATTGCAGCCCGTGCTACTGAATCAGCTGCTTTAGTTTTTGTCCCAACAATTAAAAATTGTTTTCCTTTGCTTGCTGCATCAAAAACTAAATCACAAGCTTCTGATAAAAAACGAGCAGTTCTAGTAAGATTTGTAATATGAATACCTTTACGCTTTGCCGAGATATAGGGTGACATTCTAGGATTCCATTTCCTAGTACCATGGCCAAAATGAACTCCCGCTTCCATCATCTCTTCCAAATTGATGTTCCAATATCTTCTTGTCATTTATCCTCGCACTTTCTCTTTTTTTTTAAGAGATGAGGTACCCCGAAATCAAAAATTGTTCCGACGGAACCTTTTCTTCGACAGCTAATTGGCCGTTGATACACAAGCCAAACCATTAATTCCTTTCTATTCCTTCTTATTATCTTATAAAAAAAGCTTATAAAAAAAAAAAAATGCCCACAATAAATACAGAACAAATAAATAGGAGGAATCCGTTCTTAAATTACCTAAACTAGGGTTTTGATAGATGATTTCCATTTTTTTAAACACAAGAATTAAAAAATTCTCTGTGGTAAAACAAAATATCGTTCATTTCCCCCTCAAATAGATTCTTTTTTTTGTTTTTCAAAGGAATGCTCCTATGTTGGCTTGAACGATGTGCTAATCCTTTGAATCCGGTACCAACAGGTATCATTCCTCCCAGAACCACGTTTTCTTTTAGACCTTTCAACCAATCGATACGGCCCCGGAGAGCAGCTTTTGCTAAAACTCGAGCAGTTTCTTGAAAACTCGCTTCGGATATAAAACTTTGAGTATTCAAAGAAGCTCTCGTTATTCCCAATAAGATGGCTCGGTAAGAGATCGCTTCTTCCAAAGCACGCCCTGTTCGTTCCGCTCGCAACAATCCAATTAGCTCTCCTGGTAAAAAAACATTAGACATTCCATCTTCTGAAACCAAGACTTTTGATGTTATTTGACGTACAATAATTTCTATATGCCTATTATGGATCTGTACCCCTTGGGATCGATAAACCTTTTGGATCTTATTAACCAAAGAAATACGACTTTGCACTATAGTTAACTCGGCGCCAATCAAGAATCCCCAAGGAAATCCAAGAATTCCTGTTATACGCTCATTCCAAGCGTCAATTCTCCTTTCTAGATTCATCGATATTGACTCAAGCGAACGAACTTCTAATACTTGTTCCACCTTTGGAAGGCCTTGCGTTATATCACCAGACCTCGATTTTTCATATATAAATGTAACTAATGTATCTCCTTCATAAACGATTTCCCCATAATGGCCATGAACAGTTGCTCCTGGAGTGGCCAAATAGGGCTTCGCTGCTCTTATTACTACAGAGCCAACTTGAACAATTAGAACTTGACCCGCCTTTAAGTGTGGACCATTTTTGGCTATACATACATTTTCACAAAGAAATTGTCCAAGACTTATTTTTGTGGACGTCTCTTGACAAGAATTGTGGTGAAGACAATACCAATTTAATTTGAACGGATTCAAAATACTGTTACTTACCAAATCGGGATTAGAACCCTTCCGATTTTCATCGATTAAATAATATTTCATTACTCGAAAAGTTTGTTTTAAATTGTCAAGTTCCAAATAGTTAGTTACCAAGATCTGATTATGAGTTATTAAACGGTAAAATGAAAAAAAATTCGCAATTTGAAGAGCTGTTCCAAAAGGACCCGACGAAGTCCTAATTAAAATTTGCGGGTCGGGTTCTTTGTAATATTTTAGACCCGTGAATGGACCCATTCGAAAACAATTGGCTGATGACAAAATAAGAAAAGATGGGCATTCCTTCGTTCTATTCAACAACGTACGAACAGTTTCATAATTTTGGCCAAAAGATTGTTGAAGTCTTGTTTTTGAATAAATAGAAAAAAAAGGATTCATACGATCTGATCCATTATCAAAAAGCAATCCTGAACCTGATGGATCGTTCCTTTTCCCGGCATACGAAATAGTGGATTTCACTAAATCGATTCTTAGGAAATTTCGAATCATATCATTTGTCTTTACTTCAACAAAGGAGGCACGCGCCTCTTCAATAGACGCACTTTTTTTGTCTTGTTCCCAATTCAATACGAAACAAGTCCGAACTAATTGAATACTTGTGTCAGAAATTCCCCGAATCGGCTTGCCATTTCCATAAAGGATATAATTGACAACTCGAAGTTGCACCTTATCCCTTTCCTGCAACAGATCCTGAGGGAAAAGTGTTGATAAACTTATACCGTCCGTTATTTCATATGTGACTACGGGTCGAACCAAAACAAAATACCTTTTCTTAGTAGGTGTGATTCGTTGGACATAGATCCAATTTTTCAAATGTTTCGATTTTGTTTGTCCCTTTCCCGGCGGTATCAAAATGCCCCTGTGTCGGGATATTTTATCTGTTTTTCCGGGAAAATGGATATTTCCCGAAAAGATTTTTAGTTCAATCTTTTTTTTTTTCTTCTCTATTCGGACCAACCCGCCGACCCGGCTTCTTATATTTAAAGTGATTTGTGTATCTACTCCAATGATACTATTGTTCCGTACCATTATGGAAGAAGATCGTGGTAAGATATGTACTTCCTCGGGAATGAAAAAAAACCGATCTACTTGCATTTGGCATTTTGCTCTAAATTCTTTGACTCCTCGATATTCAATCAAACCCTCTTTTTTTATGATTGAATGCGCCTCTATAGTCCCATATTTTGTAATTCCCGAACTAGCTCTTCGGTATCTAGGATCATCAAAATAAGCAAGAATACTCTTTCTCCGGAAAATGCCATTTATAGGTATTTCAATCGAGATACCTGAAGTGGGCATTAATTCTTTCTCTCGTTCTTGAGTCGATTGAAATGGAATGGTGAATCTATTTCGTCGTCTCTTTGCCAATAAACCGGAATTTGTGTCAGGATATATGAGATTATAATGCCCAGTTCTTACGATTCGATTAAGTTTTGAATAATCAGTAATTCTACCCCCCTTCTTACTATAAATAGAAGGATCTGAATTCCAAAATTTATGTCTCATGTGAGCCTTGGTCAATGACGAGTTAGAAATATATCTTTGTTCGACAGAAAGAAAATGGGCGTTTGTTTGGTCTTGATCCTTATGGAGCGAACGCGGGACCGCAATGGATTTGTGTGGCCTTCCGGCTAATATCCATAAATGGCTTGTTTTTGGTAAGAGATGAACATTCCCATATGTAAATTCAGGTGCATGATCCACGTCGGTACTCCAGTGCATTTCGCCCTCTGAGTCAGAATAAATATGTTTTCGAACCTTTTCTTTAAAACTCAAAGTGGATGTTCCCGCGCGAATTTCAGCAATCACTTGTTCTGATTCTACATATTGCTCATTTTGAACTAAAATAAAACTTTTTGGCGGAATATTCACATTATGGATAATATCTTCACTCTCAATAATGACATCCAAGTCTATATAACATAGAAAGGCAGGGTGGCCGTGACGTGTACGGGTGGGATGAACCAAATCCTCATTGAATTTTATTTTTCCATTAGAAGGGGCTCGTACATGTTCTGCAGTCCCCCCCGTGAAGACTCCGCCAGTATGAAAAGTTCGTAATGTTAGTTGAGTACCCGGCTCTCCAATGGATTGTCCCGCAATAATACCTACAGCTTCGCCTAATTCGACCAGGTCGCCGTGAGTAGGACTCCGGCCATAGCATAATCGACAGATCCAAGATGTATTTCTACAGGTAAAGGGAGTTCGAATAGATATTGGTTGAACTCGAAAGGTTATCAATCGATTGACAAGTCCAACCCCAATATCCTGATTTCGAGCGGCAATGCACCGCGGACCCATATATATATCGTCTGCTAATACACGACCAATTAGTGTTTGTATAAAAATTCTTTCCGGTATCGTCCCGTTTTTGGGACTCACAGAAATACCTCGTATGGTGCCACAATCTCTTCTACGTACAACAATATGTTGAACTACTTCAACAAGTCTTCGCGTGAGATATCCAGCATCTGATGTTCGGACCGCGGTATCCACAACCCCTTTACGGGCCCCGTAGCAAGAAATTATATATTCTGTTAAAGAGAGTCCTTCGCGTAAATTACTTTGAATAGGTAAATCAATCATTTGTCCTTGTGGATCCGACATTAATCCTCTCATGCCTACTAATTGGTGTACCTGAGAGGCATTTCCTCTAGCTCCTGAAAAGGACATCATATGAACTGGATTATAAGGGTCAGTCATCCTAAAATTAGGATTCATTTCTTGTCGCAAATGTTCACTTGTAGCATACCATATCTCAATGGATTGACGTAATTTTTCTACCGCGTGGATATTCCCATAATGATGGTGCTTTTCCAAAATAAAACTTTGTTGCTCAGCATCTTGGACTAGCCATCCCTTCGAAGGTATTGTTAAAAGATCATCAATTCCTAATGAAATAGACGTAGCAGTGGCTTGCTGGAATCCCAGAGTCTTTACTTGATCCAGGATGTGTGATGTATATGTCATTCCAAAATGATCTATTAATCTGCTAATAAGTCGTTTCATGGCAATTCCATCTATTACTTTATTGTGAAAGACCAGATTTGCCCCTTCTGCCATAAGTACCTCCATATTCCGCTGAGTGGGATTCGACAATGAGTGGGTTTAAGTTAGTGATTGGAAAACTTCCTTTTCTCGATCTTAATTCGGGTATAAATTCACGAACTATGGTCCTGGTTGAACTCGGTCGAGCCGAAGTCCATTGGTATCATAGAGTTCTTTAGCAAGATATGATTAAGTACCATATGAGTAGGCTCGAAAAAATCCTTGTATAGCTTCTTCAATTTCTCGATAAAACGAAATATGACCAACGGTTGTTCGAATATATATATAAAGAATTTCTTTTTTTACACTTCTTACTATTAGATAGTGCCCATAAATCTCATGATAGGTACCCAACGATTCATAGTGAACTTCGATGGGAGCTTCTCTTGAAGCAACAACGCGTTGATCTAGTTGCCACCGGAGCCACAAAGGACTATCTAAATTGATTCTTTTTTGACGATAAGCCCCAATTGCATCATAGGAATTACAAAAAAAAGGTTCTTTCATATACTTATAATTCGGATCGTTCCATTTTTGATTTTGATAGTTTCTGCGACTCCATGGATTATATCTATTTGC